AATAAGATGCCTGATTTAAAGGGTTATTTTGATAGAATAAATTATGCATTTTATTAATAAATGTTCTTATTATAAATTTAAGAATTAAACTTATCTTTTAGTATCAAAAACTAATGTGCATCATACACTAATTTATAAAAAGATAAGCTAATAAAACTAAGCTATCAGGTTCATACCCTGAATATAGAAGTAAATTCTTCTTCTTTTTAATTATAATAAATTCAACATTATTTTTGTTTTTTAATACCATAGTATTGGGGGTTATGGTATCAATTTCAACAAATAATTTTATTATAATTTGATCAGGATTAGAATTAAGATTAATATCATTTATTCCACTTATATCAAATAGGAATTTACTAAGATCGGAAAGAATAATAAAATATTTTATTGTACAAAGAATAAGATCATCAATTATAATTAGAGGGTTAGTATTAATGGGGATTAATACTATACAATCAGAATATATAATTGTTAGATCAGTAATAATAAAAATCGGAATAGCACCGTTTCATAATTGGATGTTAACAGTTATTGAAGGAATCACTTATGAAATGATGCTAATTATATTCACAATAATAAAAGTACCACCACTTATAATAATTTCATATATAAATGTAACTCTATACTTACCGATTATAATTTCTTTAATTGTTGGGGCAATTTGAGGAATTAATCAAAATTCATTACGTAAAATGTTAGGATATTCATCAATTTACAATATAGCATATATATGTTCCTGTATCAAAATGGTCTCAGTTTGGTCCATGTTCATAATTAACTATGCTATCGTGGTTACTTCAGTAATTATAGTATTTTTAAAAATAAACGTTTTTTATTTTAATCAAATAATAGTAAACAGATTTAAAAAAAGAATAAACATTAGAATTTGATTGTTAATACTTTCATTAGGAGGGGTTCCACCAATAATAGGATTCTTAGGTAAACTAATAGTATTAGAATACTTAATTTCAATTAATCAATTTTTGTTAACGGCAATAATGATCATTTCTTCATTACCAGTAATATTTTACTATATACGATGTTCATTTATATCAATAACGATATCATCGATTTCAATAAAATGAACAAGACTATCAACAGCAAAAATCGCTAATCACTTACTCATTATTAACACTTTTTTAACAATTACAATAATTTCAATAAAATCCTTGAATTAGCAAGGTTTTAAGTTAATCTTAAACTATCAACCTTCAAAGTTGAAATTGCTAAATTAAGTAAATCTTAAACTAAGTTATTATTAAATTTGCAATTTAAAGTTTTGATTAAACTATAAGATTATTAGAAGAACTAGTAATAGCTCATAAACAAATTTACAGTTTGTTACCTAAATCAGACATTCTAACAATGAACAAATGATTGTTTTCAACAAATCATAAGGATATTGGAACAATATATTTCATTTTTGGTATATGATCAGGAATAGTAGGTATAATGATAAGAATAATTATTCGAATTGAATTAGCACAACCTGGTGTATTCCTTAACAATGATCAAATATACAATGTAATCGTTACGGCTCATGCCTTTATTATAATTTTTTTTATGGTCATACCAATTATAATCGGGGGGTTTGGAAATTGACTCTTACCATTAATAATTGGGGCACCAGACATAGCATTCCCACGGATAAATAATATAAGATTTTGATTACTACCACCATCCTTGACACTTTTGTTAGTGAGATCTTTAGTAGAAACAGGAGCAGGTACTGGATGAACAGTATACCCCCCACTTTCTAGAAATATTGCTCACGCAGGTGCAAGAGTTGATTTAACAATTTTTTCATTACATTTAGCTGGAATTTCATCAATTCTAGGTGCAGTTAATTTTATTACTACAGTAATTAATATACGAGCATCTGGTATAAAATTTGATCAAGTTCCGCTTTTTGTGTGATCAGTACTAATTACTGCTATCTTATTATTATTATCACTGCCAGTGTTAGCAGGGGCTATCACTATATTATTAACAGATCGAAACATTAATACTAGATTTTTTGACCCATCAGGTGGAGGTGATCCAATTTTATATCAACATTTATTTTGATTCTTCGGACACCCTGAAGTTTATATTCTTATTCTACCAGGATTCGGACTAATTTCACACATTATTACCCAAGAAAGAGGTAAAAATGAATCATTTGGTTATGTAGGTATAGTATACGCTATAGTATCAATTGGAATTCTAGGGTTTGTAGTATGAGCTCATCATATATTTACTGTAGGAATAGACGTTGATACACGAGCATATTTTACATCAGCAACAATAATTATTGCAGTACCTACTGGTATTAAAGTATTTAGATGAATAGCAACAATACACGGAGTATCAACAAAGACATCTATTACAATAATATGAGCATCAGGATTTGTATTTCTATTTTCCTTAGGGGGGTTTACCGGGATCATTTTATCAAACTCATCTATTGACATCGTATTACATGATACTTATTATGTAGTAGCACATTTCCACTATGTATTATCTATAGGTGCAGTATTTGCAATTATAGCAGGATTTATTCAATGATTCCCTGTTTTCACAGGAATAACTATAAATCCTAAATGAATAAAAACTCAATTTTTAACAATATTTACAGGAGTAAATTTAACGTTTTTTCCCCAACACTTTCTAGGATTAAGAGGATTACCTCGACGATACTCAGATTACCCAGACAACTTTACATTCTGAAATTTAGTTTCCTCCATAGGAAGAATAATCTCATTTGTGAGAATTTTAATAATAGTATTTATTATTTGAGAATCAATAATCTCAAAACGAATATTATTATTTATTAATAGAAGTCAATCATCAATTGAATGATTACAAAAATTTCCCCCTCAAGAACATTCTTATGAAGAATTACCTCTTCTAAGTAAATAATCTAATATGGCAGACTAGTGCAATGAACTTAAGATTCATTTATAAATTTTTTTTTGTTAGAAATAAATATTTGAAAAACAATTTCATTACAAGACCCGGCATCACCAATTATAGAACAATTAATTATATTTCATGATCATACAATAATAATTATTTTAATAATTACAATTACAGTAGGATATATAATAACATCTCTTTTTTTTAACAAAGTAACAAACCGATTTCTATTTGAAGGACAAATAATTGAATTAATTTGAACTATACTACCTGCCATAGTATTAATCTTTATTGCCCTACCATCACTTCGAATTCTTTACTTAATAGAAGAAATATCTAATCCATTGATTACTATCAAAGCAATCGGACACCAATGATTTTGATCATATGAATATTCTGATTTCAAAAAAATTGAATTTGATTCATACATAAAACCTACAATAGAACTAAATATAAACGAATTTCGCTTGTTAGACACAGACAACCGAATTGTAATTCCATTTAATACAAATACACGAATTCTTGTAACATCTAGAGACGTTATTCATTCATGGACAATCCCCTCTTTAGGAATTAAAATTGATGCATCTCCAGGACGAATTAATCAAGGAAACTTGATAGTAAACCGATCAGGCTTATTTTTTGGGCAATGTTCAGAAATTTGCGGAGCAAATCATAGATTTATACCAATTGTTATAGAAAGTATTAACATAAAAACATTTTATGAATGAATCAAAAAATTTTCATTAAGTAACTTAATTAAAGTATTGGTCTCTTAAACCAAATTATAGTATATAAAAATACTCTTAATGAAAGACTTAGTTTATAAAACATTAACTTGTCAAGTTAAAAAAATTATTAAAATTAATAGACTTTGATTGCCTCAAATATCACCAATATGATGAACTTCTTTAATAATAATATTTTTATCTTCACTATTACTAATTATAACACTTATTTATTTTGATACAGAATCCAAAACAAAAAATATTATAATATTTAACAAAAAAAGAATAATTTGAAAATGATAACAAACTTATTTTCAACCTTCGACCCATGTACAGGGATATTATCATTAAATTGAATTAGCTTAATTATATTTATAATTTTATTTCCTAAAAAATTTTGGAAATTAGAAAATAAAAATTCAATAGTTTTAAAAAAATTAATAATAATATTAAATGTTGAACTAAAAATAATTATAAAATATAAAGGAACATCACTAATTATAATTTCAATTTTTATAATAATCTTCTATAATAATATTATAGGGTTAATACCTTATACATTCACTGCATCATCTCATATAGTATTTTCTCTTTCAATAGCATTACCAATATGATTAGGGATAATAATATATGGATGAATAAACAAAACAAATCATATATTTATTCATTTAGTGCCAGTAGGAACTCCTGCAATATTAATACCATTTATAGTAATAATCGAAACAATTAGTAACATAATTCGACCAGGATCGTTAGCCGTTCGGCTAACAGCAAACATAATTGCAGGTCATATTTTAATGTCACTTTTAGGAAATAATACAGCACTAACCATTTTTATTCCATTAATAGTGGCATTTACTATTATACTATTATTTGAAACAGCAGTATCAATTATCCAATCATATGTTTTTATAACACTTATGAATTTATATTCAAGAGAAATTTAAATGAATAATCATCCATATCACTTAGTTGATAACAGTCCTTGACCAATTACTGGATCAATTGGAGTTATAACATTAACTTCAGGAACAATTATATGATTCCATAAAACAAGAATAGTATTATTAATACTAGGAATTATAATTACACTATTAACAATAATTCAATGATGACGAGACGTCATTCGAGAAGCAACATATCAAGGATTACACACTAAAAAAGTAACCATAGGAATAAAAATTGGGATAGTATTATTTATCTTATCAGAAGTACTATTTTTTTCATCATTTTTTTGGGCATTTTTTCATAGAAGATTATCACCAACAATAGAAATTGGGCTTAATTGACCACCTACTGGTATTAAAACATTTGATCCAATAAATATCCCAATATTAAATACTATTATTCTTTTATCATCTGGAGTATCTATAACATGAGCCCACAATGCTATTTTAGCTAAAAAATTTAACCAAATAATTCAAAGAATAATTTTAACAATTATTTTAGGAATTTACTTTTCAATTCTACAAATATATGAATATATAGAATCCCCATTCTCTATCGCGGATTCAATTTATGGAAGAACATTTTTTATAAGAACTGGATTTCACGGAATTCACGTTATTATTGGAACAACATTTATTATAGTGTCTCTTTACCGAATATGAAAGTTACATTTCTCAAGAACACATCATGTTGGATTTGAAGCATCAGCATGATACTGACATTTCGTAGATGTAGTATGATTGTTTCTGTATATTTCAGTATACTGATGAGGAAAATAATATATTCAATTATTATAGTAAGTATATAAAGCTTCCAACTTTAAGGTTTAAAAAATTAAATTGAATAATTAATAATCTAATACTAACAATATCCTTAATTATTATTTTAGTAATATTAATTATAACTTTAATCAATTTTTTAAGAAAAAAATGTATTATTGATACACAAAAATCAACACCATTTGAATGTGGGTTTAATCCTATATCTTTAAAGCGAATATCATTTTCAATTCACTTTTTTCTAATCGCGGTTATTTTCTTAATTTTTGATATCGAAATTATTATTATTATTCCAATAATTATAACATTAAAATCAACAATAATATATTATTGATTATTAACATCAACAATATTTACTATCGTTATTATAGCAGGGTTAGCTCATGAATGATACAATGGAATACTCAACTGAACAACATAGGATTATATTTAATAATAATACTTGATTTGCAATCAAGAAGTGCTAAATAGCTAATCTTTAACAAAGAAGTAATAAATACATTTAGTTTCGACCTAAAAATAAGGAATAAGCCTCATGTTTTAGTTGAAACCAAAGATTAAGAGGTAACTTATTGTTAATAAGAAAATTGAATAAATTCCAACTAAAAGGGAAAAAGAATAAAAATAGCCGCTAACTAATTTTTAAAGCGGTTAAACTCCGTTTATCCCTTCAATTTATGTAGTTTAAAAAACATTTTATTTTCATTAAAAAAAAGGTTTAATATTCAACCCTTAAATAATACTTTAAGAATATTTATTCTCCCTAATATCTTCAATATTATGCTCTATTAAATAAGCTATTAAAATTAAATTATAATAAAAAATCAAATAAAAAATGAAATCAAAAATAACCTAATTCTTCTCATAGAATATAATTGAAAAAAAGATGAAATTTTTACTAAATAAAAAGAAATACCTAAACCACCATAATATTCTCCTCAACCAAGCAAATGATTTGTTAAAAAAAATCTAGATTTTAAAAAAAACTTCTTTACAAAATAAGAATAACCAAATATAAATCACATATATCTATTAAAAAGATAAAAATTAAAAGAAAAAAAATAATTAAATTTACAAAATTCAATCCCCAACCAAAAACCTAATAAAACAAACAACAAAGAAAAAACCTTAAGATTAAAGGGTAATAAAACAAAAACCAAATCAAAACTTATAATTCACATAAATATACATCCAAAAAAAACAGCAAAAAAAGTTAAAAAAAAAATTCTAACTTTTATTAGATTAATCTTAGTACAAAAAAAATTATAACATAAAAACTTTCTATTAAAAACCATAGTATAGTAAAATAAACGAAAACTATAACAAGCAGTTATACCTAAAGAAATATAAAACAAAAAAAAAACTACGAAATTTATACCAATAAAAGACATATTTTCAACAAAAAAATCCTTAGAGTAAAACCCCGATAAAAAGGGGACACCACATAAAGCAAAATTAGCAATATTAAAACATGAACTAGTTAGAGGAAGAAATATACAAACAGAACCTATTATACGAATATCCTGATTATCATTTATATAATAAATAAAAATACCTGAACAAAGAAATAAAAGAGACTTAAACATAGCATGAGTTAAAAGATGAAAAAAAGATAAATCAATTAAACCAACAAATAATGATCTCATTATTAAACCAAGCTGACTTAAAGTTGATAAAGCAATAATCTTCTTTAAATCAAATTCATACATAGCACATAAAGAAGAAAAAATTATAGTAAAAATTCTTAGAAACAAGAAAAAATAATTAAAAACGAAAAAATTACAAAAACGAATTAGTAAATAAACCCCAGCAGTAACCAAGGTTGATGAATGTACTAAAGAAGAAACAGGAGTAGGGGCTGCTATAGCAGCAGGAAGCCAACAAGAAAAAGGAACTTGAGCACTTTTTGTAAAACAAGAAAAAACAACTAAATAAAAAATAGTATCAAAATATAAATCACTATAATAAACAAAATGTCATCTACCATAGGATATAATCCAACCAACAGAAATTAATAGACCAACGTCTCCTAACCGATTAGTTAAACAAGTAATTAAACCAGCTAAGTATCTATTTATAGATCTGTAATAAATAACTAAACAATAAGAAACAAGACCTAAACCATCTCAACCCAATATAATTCTAACCATATTAGGACTTAATACTATTAACATTATTCTAAAAATAAACAAAACAACAATAAACAAAAAACGATTAGAGGAATAAGACATTCTACCAACATAATTATAGCTATATAAGATTACTATAGACGAAATAAACATAACCACAGAACAAAAACTTAAAGAAACCCAATCTAATAAAATTAAATAATAATATCCCATAGAATTAACGTATAAAATTTTATATTCTAACATAAGAACATAATCAGTAAACACAAAAAATAAATATAACATAAAAAAAAAAAGAGAAAAAAAAAAAAAAAAAAAAAACCAAAAATAATTATAATTGTAATTAAACAAAATTTAAAAGGAATAACCCTATCTAAGACACCACAAATCTTTATTTTAATTAAAATATTTAAATTACCAAAAAAACATATTTAATAAAAAAATTAGAAAAACTAAAGGAAAAAAATGCATAAATATGTATAAATATTCACGAACAAAACAAGAAGAAACACTATACCCATAGTGAAATAACCCATGCTGTCTATATCTAAAAAGATAAAATCTAAAACAAGAAGAAAAGAAAGAAATAAAAAAAAAATAATAAAATGAAAAAAATCTATAAGAAAGCATTCTGTTTAAAATTAAAATTTCTCTAATAAAATTTAATCTAGGAGGACAACCTATATTAAAAGAACAAAATAAAAACCAATAAATACATATACTTGGTATAAATATAAATATACCTTTATTTAAAAAAAAACTACGACTTAATATACGTTCATAACAAATATTAGCTAAACAAAACAAACCAGAAGAACAAAGCCCATGTCCAAGCATGAGAAGATACGAACCAAATAAACCTAATTTACTTATAGTTAAAATACCCATTAATCTTAAACCTATATGAGAAACAGAAGAATAAGCAATTAGACACTTTATATCACCTTGAATTAAACAAACAAGACTAACTAAAAAAGAACCTAATAAACAAAACGAATACCAGATATAACCATAAGAAAAAAAAGAAAACTCACAAATATATATAAAACGAATTATTCCATAACCCCCAATCCTTAGTATTAACCCGGCCAAAATCATAGAACCAGAAATAGGGGCTTCAACATGAGCTTTAGGAAGTCAAAAATGAAGTATAAATATAGGAAACCTAACTAGGAAAGCAAAAAATATACTAAAATGAAAAATAAATGAATTAGAAAAAAAAACCACTATATCAAAATATAAACTATAAAAATTTATATATAAAAAAATAATACAAACAAGTAAAGGTAAAGAAGCAAATAAAGTATAAAAAAATAGATAAAACCCAGAAATAATACGTTCAGGTTGATAACCTCAACCAAAAATAAGAATTACAAGAGGAATTAAACTAAATTCAAAAAATAAATATATTAAAAATAAATTTTTTGTAATAAATACAATTAGCAAGCAATAACAGAGAAGAAAAACTAAAAAAACAAAAAAAACATTATCCTTAGAATTATAAACCTTAGATCTACAAATAATCATTAAACTTGAAATAAAAAAAGATAACAAAATAAAACCATATGAAACATAATCTAAACCTATATTTAAATACACAGAACAATAAAAAAAATCTAGATTGATAAACATAAACAAGAAAATAAAAATAATAAAAAATAATTGGTATAAATATCAAACTCCATAGTAAAAAAATAAAGGGGTTAAAAAAAGTATATAAAAAATAAACTTTATCATAAAAATATGGAATTAATATAATCATTACCATGAAACCGAATTATATAGACTATAACACTTAAACCTAAAACACCCTCACAAACATAGAAAGTTATAACATAAACAAAAAGATAAAAATTTGAATTACCAAAATGAAGACAATAATTAATTAATAAAAAAAAAAAAAACAACACTATAAATTCCAATCTAACTAAACACAAAAATAAATGCCTACGAATTAAAATTAAAGAAATAATAGATATTAAATATAAATAAAAAAAAAAAATAAAATTCATAAGTTTTAATAATTTAATAAAAATATTAGTTTTGTAAACTAAACTTAGGAATCATTAATCCTTTAAAACATCAGTAATATAATTTATTATATCTTTAATATCCAAAATTAAAATTTTATTTAAACTAAATACTGATATGAAAACTTTAATTATAAAAACAATAATAGCATCTATTACATTAATTCCTTTTATTAAAAATCCAGTAAGAATAGGGGGATTACTATTATTACAAACAACATTAATAACATTATTAATTAACAAAATAATAATATCAGCATGATATGCAATAATCACATTTCTAATAATAGTGGGGGGGTTATTAATTTTATTTACATACATAAGAAGAATTGCATCAAACGAAAAATTTAAATTAAAAATTAATCTAACACTTATTACATTATTTATAATTGTCATTACAGAAGAAATAATAAATGAAAACCAAACAGAAGAAAAAGAAAAATTAATTAATATAACAGAAGAATATACTTCAATAACAAAAATTTATAATAAAAAATCAATAATTATAACAATATTACTAGTGATATACCTATTACTAACCATAATTGTATCAACAAAAATTGTTAAGCATAATGAAGGACCTTTACGTTCTAAAACATATGAATAAACCACTAATAAAAAACAATCAAGTTCTAAAAATTATTAATAATTCATTAATTGATTTACCTGCACCAATTAACTTATCAGCATGATGAAACCTAGGATCAATCTTAGGTTTATGTTTAATAATTCAAGTAATTTCAGGATTACTACTTTCTATACACTATACATCAAATGTAGAAATAGCATTTAATAGAGTTAATCACATTACACGAGATGTAAACTACGGATGAATAATACGAACAATTCACTCTAATGGAGCATCAATATTTTTCATTTCAATGTATCTTCATACTGGTCGAGGTATATACTATGGATCATACAAACTTATTAAAACTTGATTCATAGGAATAATTATTATATTAATCACAATAGCAACAGCATTTTTAGGATACGTATTACCATGAGGACAAATATCATTTTGAGGGGCAACAGTAATTACTAACTTACTGTCAGCAATTCCATATTTAGGATCAACACTAGTCACATGAATCTGGGGGGGTTTTGCAGTTGACAATGCAACCCTATCACGATTCTTTAGATTACACTTCATGTTACCATTCCTATTAATAGCTATAACATTATTACACTTAATATTTCTCCACACTACAGGCTCTAATAACCCTATTGGTATTAACTCAAACTCTGATAAAATTCCATTTCACCCATACTTCTCAATTAAAGATATTATAGGATTTTCTATAGTAATCTTAATATTACTAGTACTGAATATAACAGAACCATATAAACTATCAGATCCAGATAACTTTACACCTGCTAATCCAATAGTAACTCCTATTCACATTCAACCAGAGTGGTACTTCTTATTCGCATATGCAATCTTACGATCAATTCCCAATAAACTAGGAGGAGTTATAGCACTATTTGCTTCAATCTTAATTTTAGCTACCTTACCATTTTCAATAAAAAACAAATTTAAGGGGATAGAATTTTACCCAATTAGACAATTAAACTTTTGAACATTTGCATCAGTAGTAATCTTATTAACATGAATTGGGGCACGACCGGTTGAAGAACCTTACACAAAAGTAGGTATATACTTGACCATTGTATACTTTTTGTACTTTATTATAGAACCTTTAATTACAAAAATATGAGAAAAAATAACAACATAGTTATTTAGCTTAAATATAAAAGCGTATATTTTGAAAATATAAGATAGAAAATTTAATAACTTTTTATTCAAAAATAAATGATAAAAAACTAAAGACCTAATAAAAACAAAAAACAAAATATATCTTAAACTTAAAGGAAGATAACATTTTCAAGCTAAATATATAAGCTTATCATAACGATAACGAGGTAAAGAAGAACGAACTCAAATAAACAAAAAGCAAAAAAAAACAACTTTTAAAAAGAAAGTAAAAGAATAATAATCGCAACCAAAAAAAATCATTACAGTTAAAAGACTAACAAAAATAATGCTAGAATATTCAGAAATAAACAAAAAGGCAAAACCACCAGAGCCATATTCAACATTGAAACCAGAAACTAACTCACTCTCCCCCTCCGAAAAATCAAAGGGAGATCGGTTAGTTTCTGCTAAACAACAAGAAAACCAACAAAAAAACATAGGAAAAGAAAGAAAGAAAAACCAACAATGTAACTGAATTAAGCTGAAATCAAAGAAAGAATAACTGTCAATTAATAAAAAGTAATTAAGCAAGATTAAAGATAAAGAAACCTCATAGGAAATAGCTTGAGATACACTACGAATACAACCTAATATCGAATAAACTCTATTTGACGATCACCCACAAAGTACAAGTCTGTACACCCCTACACTTGAAACACATAAGAAAAAAAGTATTGAAAAGCTATACTCAACCAAATTAATAAAAAAAGGAAATAAGCACCAAAGAAATAATGACTGAATTAAACCAAATAAAGGGCAAATATAATAAATAATAATATTTGAATTTATTGGTCAAACCTGTTCTTTAGTAAAAAGCTTTAAGCCATCTCTAAATGGCTGAAGAAGACCTAAAAAACCAACTTTATTAGGTCCCTTACGAATCTGTATATAACTTAAAAATTTACGCTCTAATAAAGTAAAAAACCCAACAGAAACTATAACAAAAATAAATAAAATAAAAAAAACCAAAAGTAACATTATTAAATATGTATAAATACACATAATTGATTTCTAAAATCAAAGCACTAATCTGCCAATTTAATTTACAAAAAAAATTGAATTTACTGGTCCTTTCGTACTAAATAAATTTAATAGTATTAAGATAGAAACCAACCTGGCTCACACCGGTTTGAACTCAAATCATGTAAGATTTTAAAAGTCGAACAGACTTAGTTTTAGAAAACCTACCCCCTAAACTAATCTTAATTCAACATCGAGGTCGCAAACTTTAGTATAAATAAGAACTCCCCACTAAAATTACGCTGTTATCCCTAAGGTAACTTTTTCTTTTTATCTAAAATAATGGATCAAAAAAACATATATATAATGATGAATAAAAGTAAAGTACTAGAAATTTACCTGTCACCCCAACCAAAAAAATTTTTTTAAAATAAATAAAATAAATATCTACAATCTAATTAATTTAACAAATTTATTAAGTTCTATAGGGTCTTATCGTCCCTAAAAATCAATTAAGCTTTTTTACCTAAAAATAAAATTTAAATAATAAAATTAATAAAACTAATATCTCATGTATTCATTCATACAAGTCAACAATTAAATGACTAATTATTATGCTACCTTTGCACAGTCAGGATACTGCAGCCATTTAAAATTCATAGGGCAGAAATTACCTTAAATTGAAAACTAAAGGAAATGTTTTTGATAAACAGTTGGAAATAATAAATGTCGAGTTCATTAAAAATTAATTTAAAATTTTACTAATTAAATCATTATATTAATTAAAAAATTATTTAATAATTTTAACAAGTAAAAACATAAAAGAAAAAAAATCGAATATAAAAATATTAATCAATTAAGAACTAAAAAAAAGATTTAAAATTTAATAAATATATATTAAATAAAAATTTTAAGAAAAAATTTAGATTATCCAAAATAATATAAAACTAAAATATAGTTCACAATTAAATTGATTTCCTAGTTAACCAGATATCAAACAAAGCGACTAACATTTCACTACCATTTAAAAATTAACAGTTTTTATTCAACAAAAAAAGAAATCCTTAAATAAATATTTATTTTTCGGGAAACAAGTATAAACTTATTATTAAACCTACCATGATACAAAAGGTACTAATTAATTATACTTTAATATTAAATATAGTAAACCTAGTCAGTTAACTAAATAAATTAAGTTCATAAATTTACTTAGACAATAAATAAATAAATAAAAAAAAAAATTAAAAATCAGATTAATAATTAAATATTTCCTATTGATGTAAACAACACACTTTAAATAAGCTATAAACTGATCATTCTAGCTGCACCTTCCGGTACAACTACTTTGTTACGACTTATCCCATATTATTGGGAGTGACGGGCGATATGTACATAATCCAGAGCTAAATTCAAAAAAGTTAATTAACTTAAATTACTTACAAATCCTATTTTAAGCAATTTATTAAAAAATTAAACTTCCAATAAAATTAAAAATAAAGTAGCCCATAATTACCAAGTAAAAACTGCACCTTGACCTAATATAAAATCACAAAATAATAAAAAATTATTCTCAATAAAACACTTCAAAGTATAGCGATATACAAATATAAACTTGGTAGAAAATATTGTGGTTCATCAATTAAATTACAGGCTCCTCTATAAAGTTAAATAACCGCCAAATTCTTTGAGTTTGATAGAACATAACTATTAATATTCTGAAAAAAATTTAAATTAAAAATAATAGGGTATCTAATCCTAGTTTATTAATAAAACTTATAACAATAAAAAAAATAACAAAATTAAACTTATAAATTCCACCTAAATAAATTAATTATAAATTAAAAATTACAAACAAGTTAAATACAAAAACATTAACAAAATTTAATTGTTTAACCGCGAATGCTGGCACAAAATTAATCAAATTTAATTAAATCTCTCACAATAAATAAATATTAAAAAAAATCGAATTACTGAAAAAAAGTAAATTAAAAAACTAACATATAATTAATATAAACAGCTAATGAAAAAGCTAGAATCAAACTTTATTTTTTTTACTAAAAAAATAACGGCAAAGTTCGGTTTCCTCCCAACCCATAAAATTGAGAACTAACCCAATAGAATGGTTGACTTATTTGCAAAATTAATCGGGGATTACAAGATAAAATCAAGTAAATTAATATGCAAAAGTAATCGGGGATTACAAGATAAAATCAAGTAAATTAATATGCAAAATTAATCGGGGATTACAAGATAAAATCAAGTAAATTAATATGCAAAATTAATCGGGGATTACAAGATAAAATCAAGTAAATTAATATGCAAAATTAATCGGGGATTACAAGATAAAATCAAGTAAATTAATATGCAAAATTAATCGGGGATTACAAGATAAAATCAAGTAAATTAATATGCAAAATTAATCGGGGATTACAAGATAAAATCAAGTAAATTAATATGCAAAATTAATCGGGAATTAATTAATTAAAAATAAATAATTAATATAATGGCAAATATAACTAAAATTAAATCATAACTAGTTAAGTTTTAGATTAATTATATAATATAATCTCTATACCTTTGTATTCTCCTTTCTTTTTCTTTTTCTTCTTTGAAAAAGAAAGGAGAACTCATTATATTAAAATTACAATATTATGATGCATATAAACTATAATAATTTTATATAATAAATTATTTAATTATTGTAAATATATACTCTTATTATAAATATTAATAATATAATAAATATTTTAATAATAATTAAATCTACCCTCTAAATTAATGAGGGTAGATTTATTATTAATATTTATATATATATTAAGTATATATAATTATGTATTTATTTATTATATTGTAAATATTATATATATAAATAATAAGTACTTATTATAATATTAATATTACATATATATATATATTTATAATATAATAAATATTTTAATAATAATTAAATCTACCCTCTAAATTAATGAGGGTAGATTTATTATTAATATTTATATATATATTAAGTATATATAATTATGTATTTATTTATTATATTGTAAATATTATATATATAAATAATAAGTACTTATTATAATATTAATATTACATATATATATATATTTATAATATAATAAATATTTTAATAATAATTAAATCTACCCTCTAAATTAATGAGGGTAGATTTATTATTAATATTTATATATAAATTAAGTATATATAATTATGTATTTATTTATTATAAATATATGATTTATTAAAATAAATTTATTAAATGAATATCAAATGTTATATTAATGAATTTCTTACCCAATTAGTGTTATAAATATTTATTGTATGGTTTGCCATTACTACTACTTATTTAAATTTAAAAAA